GACCGATTTGACTAACAACACTGGATCAAATAGCAATGGAGACCTTTCTTCCACCAGTTGGACCTTCCGTTGATATAGATTCTCTATTCCTAATTGCCATGATACTAGAAAATAGTCAAAATCCTGGAAAGAGTATGAGAATATCTCTTCGGTCTATGATACATAAATGGGAGAAAATACGGATCAAACCCGTATTTTTATTACTTAATCTTAGGTTCTTTTACTTCAATGAAAGGGGAGAAAATTGCCCGAACCCTTGTTATTTTATTTGAGTTTAGTTTTTAGTCTGACGAGAATAATATTCTACGACTAGCAATTCATTTATTTTCAAACCGACCCATTTACTATCTATTATTTGATTGACCAATCCTTTATATTGGAATGGGTGAAGAGTCAAATGGTTTGGCAATTCCTTATGAGGGGATGAGTCGAGAGAATTTTGAATCAGAGTTCTGGATTTTTGGTTATCCTTCGTCATAATAATATCTCGGGGTTTGCAGCGATAACTTGGTCTATCTACTATACGCCCATTAACTAAAATATGTCTATGGTTAACTAATTGGCGGGCTGCGGGAATAGTCGAAGCCATACCCAATCGAAAAAGGATGTTATCCAAACGCATTTCAAGTAATTGTAGTAAAACTTGACCTGTTGGCCCCTTGGCTTTTGCGGCGATACGAACATATTTAAGTAATTGGTAGTCTCTAAGACCATAATGAAAACACAATTTTTGTTTTTCTTCTAGACGAATACGATATTGAGATTTTTTCCTGGAACGTGGTTTCTTTCTAAGATCACTTCCGGCTTTAGGACTTTTATTAGTTAGTCCTGGTAAAGCCCCCAGGCGGCGTATTTTTTTGAAACGAGGTCCTAGGTAACGCGGCATAAAGACTCCTTTTTCCTAGTTAGAATTAATTGAATTCTTTTTTTTTTTTTTTAATTGTATTTTACAGAATAAACCGAAACTAAAACTGAACTAAATGAAACGAAATCTACTGAAGTAGTCTACTTGATACTATAAAAAAAAATGCGGTAAATTGGATAAATATCTAGACTTTCGACTTTTTATTATTCTATTCTATAATATATAAAATATATATAGAGAAAGGATTATTCTATCTATATAGAAATAGGAAATAGAAAGGATCCTTTTCCTGACACAGTTGGAAGTTCCTATAACTTAAGAAATTCATGGATTTTGGAAAAGGGGGAAGACGCTTTTTCAATATTCTTTGATTTCAAGGGGACATTCTCAATATCAATCATGAAAAAATGGAATAAAAAAGTAAAGTAAAAGCCGACTATCGGAATCGAACCGATGACCATCGCATTACAAATGCGATGCTCTAACCTCTGAGCTAAGCAGGCCTACATAATAGAAAATAATAGAAACTTTCTAGCCATAGGAATTCAATACACTATAGTGTCTATAGAATATAGAAAAGGATAGAATATAGAATTTCAAATAAATATTGAATATTCTAGAACATAACGATGAATATAGCGATAGAAAATTTCGATTTCTTTATTTCTTTATCCCAATTCTAATAATATTACTCTAATAATATTACTAGAATATTATTAGTATAGTAAATGTAAAGTAAATCTGAAATATTTTTCGTTTTAGGTAGTCCAATTTTCTTTTTCATTTTTGTTTGAATTCACATGACATTTCTATTTTCTACTTCGAATTCTATATTTCTTTCGAATTCGCATTATTTAATTGATTAGAACTAATCAGACATTCCTCCGCTTTCATTCGTAAAGGGGGAAGTTAAGACAAAAAAAAGAATCGACCGTTGAAGTATTCAAAATTGCATGGGAAAGATGGCAGGAAGAGAGACATATATATGGGGTATATATCCATCTATATTGAATTGCCCATAGAGAAATGATAAAATAAAATTTGATTGGATCAAATACGGGTTTCCTATAAGGAAGAAATCAAAGAGGGAAAAAGACTTTTTTGAGATAGTAATCGCTATCTAATGAATTCAAGGGTTCCGAATTCAAAAAAAAATGACAATGAAATCCTAATCTCAAAACAAAGGAAGGGGGGATATGGCGAAATTGGTAGACGCTACGGACTTAATTGGATTGAGCCTTGGTATGGAAACCTACTAAGTGGTAACTTTCAAATTCAGAGAAACCCCGGAATTAATAAAAATGGGCAATCCTGAGCCAAATCCTGTTTTCCCCAAACAAGAGTTCAGAAAGAAAAAAGGGATAGGTGCAGAGACTCAATGGAAGCTGTTCTAACAAATGGAGTGGACTAGGTTGGTAGAGGAATCTTTCCATCGAAACTTCAGAAAGGATGAAGGATAAATTGTATTGTATATATTGAATACTATGATCAAATGATTAATGACGACTCGAATCTCTATCTGTATTTTTTTATATGAAAAATGGAAGATTGATTCCATTTTGAAGAAAGAATCAAATATTCATTGATCAAATCATTCACTTCACAGTCTGATAGATCTTTTAAAGAACTGATTAA